TTGATATAGAATTTTTGAAAAAGACCTTCTTCCATAAGAAAGAAGTCTGACTATCTTTGGGATTTGATGCTACACCGCTGCTCAATATCCTAGTGGATCCACTCTACTACATAAGTGGATTCCTAACTTTTCTCTCATATCATGAGATAATTAAGCAGTTCTTATTGTATCGATCCCAAATGAATTGATCTTTACGGTGCTTCCTCTATCAATTTGATCCTTTATCCATCGAATATAAGTATATGGGCCGTACTCATTTTCTAATATTTGGGTTCTTTTTTCCTTGCTACAGCTTATAAAAATCGTTGCTTTGGACGATGCATATGTAGAAAGCCCATTTTTTTCTAGTATTTCATTTACTAGTCTATTTTCTTTTTTCCTTTTTCTATAATGGAGATAGTCGCACGTAATGACAGATCACGGCCATATTATTAAAAGCTTGCGGTAAGAACGGATTTCGTTCTAGTGCCCGGAAATAATATTCCAAAGCTTTCGTATGCTCCCCGTTACTTGTGTGTATAAGTCCTATGTTATAGAGTATATAACTTCGATCATAGGGATCAATCTCTGGTCGCGTAGCTTCATAATAATTCTGTAAAGCTTCCGCATAATTTCCTTCAGATTGAGCCGACATCCGTTACGGTCGTTCATTCTGTTCAAAGAATCTCCGCTCCAGAACCGTACGTGAGATTTTCATCTCATACGGCTCCTCCCCTATGTGCATGGTACTCGAAATCTATGAAATCAAAATTGCAATATTCTCATTATGAACTGACGGGGACTAGGATTTTTACAAGAAATTTCTAGCCAGCCTTTCTGCAAGAGTTTTCTTTAATACCAATTCAGAAATATTCGTGCTATATTTCTAGATGAATAGAAACTCCAACAATTTCTTTGTCCTTAACGCTCCTTACTTCCAGGAATTAGTCACTTCAACGATCTTCGATGGCTATACGGGTATCCAAGGTATGAACGAGATGGATGTTTGTTGTCCCAACCATTTTTCTTAGCCCCGATGAGGAAAGAGGGTCATTTATAACAAAGTTTTCATGTTGTTGATTCCCGAGTGTAGTGCTTTTTTCCCTATGCTGCCTATTGGTACTAGTAGAGTAAGTAGGATTGACCTGCAAGAACCTATAGGCGTAACCTCTCGCTTAATACTCAAATTGATAATGGAAGCATCTGAGGCTGCAGCAATCGAGGATACACGATAGAAGGAATTGTTCTATCTCCAAACTTCACCTTCAACAAGCGTGGCTTTATTTAAATCATTTTTTCTTTCTTTCTTTTCGATTTCTCATATCTATTTCTCAGAAGATAAGATTCAAGTAAGCAGGAAAAAAACAATAAAAAAAGAATCAAATCACACCATCTCTGTAATAAGTAAATGCCTCCCTTTCTCCTGAAGTTGTCGGAATTAGTCGTAATAAGATATTGGCTAGAATTGAAAAGGTCTTATCAATAAAATTTCCATTTATCCGAGATCTAGGCATAATTAGCAACCCATTTTCGAATTCTTCTCATTTCCCCCCCCCGGGAAAACGATCTCATAAACAAAGAAATTATACAGTACGAAATAACATAAAAACACATTAATTAGAATTCGAAAAAATGTGGGCTTTAACTGTTCCTCCTTGAAGAGGGGGAGATAAGAAATTTTTTTATTTAATTGGATAAATGGATAAAACCCAATTCAATTTAAGTAGTATACCGATGAGGTAAGGTATTGCTATTTCGTCTAAACGAAAGGAAAGAATCAAGGATCCTATTTTCATTTTCCTATGCATTCCAATAATGGAATTCGAGGAATTTGGATTGAATTTTGATTCAAATAGAAGGAAGAAAAAAAAGAATCATTTTACATTACAGTAATAATCCATTTGATTTCCATAATGCGTACATAAATCAAAATAGCAAAATCGATAGCACAATTCATGAATTTTTAATAGATCCATAGAATAGATATGAATGAGAGAAATTCACCTTACTAAATCGGAAATTCGAAAGGAATTTTGGACTCCTATCCTATATAGGAATAATAGTCTAAATAAATCAAATCATCGTATATGGATTTCCTCAGTTGATGGATTCCAAGCCCTTGGTTTTACCCGGTAGAAATGGCAGAATAATAAAAGATCGTCCGGTGTCTTGACAAACAGGAATACCCCTTTTTTGTTACAAAAAAGGTTTTTTTAATCCTCGAACCTAAAAAGGAATCTTTTTTTTTTCAGATTTTTCGATTAGATATGAATCGGCTGTCCCTTACTGCAATAATACGAATGACTCGCTATTTATTCGCTTTCTGGTCAATAATAAGATTCTGTCGGAAAGATGGCCGAGTGGTTGAAGGTGTAGCATTGGAACTGCTATGTAGGCTTTTGTTTACCGAGGGTTCGAATCCCTCTCTTTCCGTTTCCATATCTTCATCCAATTTGGTAACGGTACGAACTAGAAGGTAGAAAATCAAGATACCATTATTCTTATTCCAACAGTAAGGCCTTTCGAATGGATTATCTATTCCTAATTATGTAGCCGTATCGGAAAGGCTTCAAATGCAAATCTTATTACTGATCGATTCATTTTTAATATGGAATACGTAAAGAATAGGGATCCAGACCCTTAGATCTATGAAAAAAGGACAAAAAACGGGTCCGAAACTTTTTTTTTTCTTTCATTGGGTTCAAGTCTGACGCGAATAATATTCTACGACTAAGAACTCATTAATTTTCAAACCTACCCATTTGCTATCTATTATTTGATTTACGAATCCTTTATATTGGGATGAGTCGAGAGTCAAATGCTTTGGCAATCCCTCGTGGGAAGATGAAGCAATAGAATTTTGAACCAAAGTTTTTGATCTTTGTTTATCCTTGGTAGTAATAATATCTCGGGGTTTGCAACGATAACTAGGTATATCTACTATACGACCATTAACTAAAATATGTCTATGGTTAACTAATTGCCTGGCTCCAGGAATGGTCGAAGCCATACCCAATCGAAAAAGAATATTATCCAAACGCATCTCAAGTAGTTGTAGTAAAACCTGTCCTGTTGACCCTTTTGCTTTTCCAGCGATATGCACGTATCTAAGTAATTGTCGCTCCGTCAGACCATAATGAAAACGCAATTTCTGTTTTTCTTCTAGACGAATACGATATTGTGATCTTTTCCCGGAACGTAATTGGGTTTTCAAATCACTTCCAGATCTAGGTCTTTTACTAGTTAGTCCTGGTAAAGCCCCCAGGCGGCGTATTTTTTTGAAACGAGGTCCTCGGTAACGAGACATAAAGACTCCTTGATTTTTTATTAAAATTTCCATTTAAATAAGAAATGCATAAATTAAGACTGAACTAAATAATAATAAAGTAAAGCAAAGCTAAATCTACGAGGGCACTACAAAGTAGAACGAAAATAATTGTATCAATATTCAGATTCTAGGTATTCCATATATATAGAATATATAAATATATAGCATAGCAGACGAAGATAGCAGACGAAGCGAAATAGGGAGAATAGTAAGTTAAGACTCCATTTATGATTTGTTCTAGGGGGATCCGATTTTTTAATCCGATTTGTTAGAGACCCCCTTTTTTCTCGAATTCATTCCTTTTTTCATAGTTGTAAGGGGACGCAGGAACAGGGGACTTTTCCATATTTTGAGAGATTTTGGAAAAAGTTGAACAAAAAAACAAATAGAGAAAAAAGCCAGCTATCGGAATCGAACCGATGACCATCGCATTACAAATGCGATGCTCTAACCCCTGAGCTAAGCGGGCTCACAGAAAAGAAAAGGAAATGGTGCATAGGAACTTAATAAACCACAGGGATCTTACTTAGCTATTCTTAGTTAGTTATTATTAGATTGTTAGTTACTAATTTCTTATCTTATCTTTTTTGAATAATATTAATATCATTTATTAATAGCAATCTTATTGCTAATATTGTTATGTTAAATTATTACTAATTTGTTATATCCATATTCCATGGATATTCATTCGTTTTTTTTATATATTCCCGTTTCGTATATTATGAATTACTAGCTTATTAGATACAGTTTTTTCTATATCATTCGATTTCTATCTATTTATTCGTTATTCGATTTTGATATTCTTTTGATTTTGATATTCTTTTGATTTTGATATTCTTTCAAGAAATAGATGTAATATTCTTCTTGAATATATCGATTTGTGGAAATTGCAATCTATTGAAAATTCGATTTTGATTTTGGAATTTGGAAATTCTTAATTAAAACTATTCCATTTTTGAGTACTCTTGACAATCGAATTAGATTAGTATATAATGGAACAGTCTCATAATACAAAACCCCATCCCTTCGTTTCATTCTTGAATTGGTTAAACCTTTGGTTAAACCTTGAAATGAATCATTCTTGAATTGGTTAAACCTTTGGTTAAACCTTGAAATGAAATCCATTAAGATAAGTCCCGGGATGGAAATTTACATAATCGAGAAAGGAAAGGGGGTTCCCTTTAAATTGAAATGAAATTCGAAACGGATGGAATAAAATCGAAAACGGGTGGAGTTCTAGGAGTTCTCGATTAGAGAATTTGGAGTCCCTGTTGGAAGGACGGATCCATGGATTGCAAATTATTAAGTGTGATTCAGAACTCTTGCGGGATCGAATCGACATTCTAGGGGCTGCCTGGATGGCAGTAAGGATGAAATTTGGATTCTCGAATACAAATTCATGAGCAGCACTGGGAACTATTCAAGTTGGGAATAGAGAGAATGATTGATATCGATCTGAGACTCTCTATTTGTCGAGCACTTTTGACAAAGGTGGCAAAAGATTTGTCATAATGTTGACAAAGTACAGCCTCCATATGTATAATAGATAATGACGTAGCGAAAGAAATACGTCCGTGGGATCTTTTCATTTTCATAGGTGATAGGAGATTTAGTCCAATAGCTGCCAAATCAATTCCCGGTTAGTGATAGTATTTTCGGCATTCTGTACCGATATACTAACGTAAAGGTAGAGGTCGAGATACTAGTGACATAGAGGTAATAAATATTGGTTTGGTTATGATTTACGAAAGAATCAACATACTTTAAGAAAACCCAAGTAACAAGTAAGGCTCGTGTGGTGTGGACAGACATTAGTTTTAGTTACTGAAGAGTCGACACGAGACAAATGTTACTGGACATCCATTTATACAAACAGACAAACCAAGTAAAAATTAAGGCTCGTGTGGACAGACATTCGTTTTAGTTACGGAAGAGTCGACACGAGACAAATGTTACTGGACATCCATTTATACAAAACCTTCACTTGCATTTACGCATAGGAGAGCACAACTTATGAATATTGAAGAGATTAAAGAGTTACTCGTACGGTTCTTTGCTCCGATGAAATATCAATTCCATGAAAAACTGGAAAAAATCCAAAGATTTTTTTTCAGGAAGTTAGAAATACTAGCAATGCGTACTATGTACGTGGGTTGGTACTTAGTCCGTGAAAACTACATTTTATTGATGGATTTTGCGGGCTACAGTTTCGTTATTTATTGTATCTTCTTTACCCTAAGTGAGTGGTATCGCCGAGGGTGCGGCAAGATGCTAGAATTTATGTGGAAGACACTACCGATAATGCTAATTGTACTCCTTCTTCTTTTTGTGATTCTTATTTAAAATGATGGATATTCCAGACCCTTTGGTTGCATTTTGGTTATTCCCAAACAAAGTGGTTTTCAAGCCACTCCATTAATAAGCGCAGTGGCTTATCTATGCAATCCGCATTTATGGATTGCATAATATATGCAATCCGCATTTATGGATTGCATAATATATGCAATCCATATTTATGGATTGCATAATTATGGATTGCATAGTATTTCGATCCATAAAATTTCCATAAAGTCCTAGAAGCACCTCGATAAAGGAAGACCCACGATAATATGGACGTCATCCGGGGACAAAACCGGCAATATAAGGGTTCATCATCTATTGTGTGCTTTTTATCTTGTAGGAACTATATGGAGAAAGAAAATGGATCCCCTCCCGGAAGAAGGAAGAAGTATATAAAGAAATAGTATAGATAAAAAAATGAGAAAGGAGGGGATCCACCTACATGGCTGACCGGGGAGCCCCCCCTATGTAGGGGGGCTTCCCTGCCACATGGACCCAAAAAGTCCGGGCCCGTGGAGGCAGTCTATCAATCTATGGATCAATCTATATTCGTAGAAAAAAAAAAAGAAAGGATAAATCGAAATATTGAATAAATTCAATGGTCTTAAGTTAGGGCTTAAGATAAATAGATAAATAGATAAATAGAAAGAACAGGTCTGTAGAATCCCAACAGAAAGGAAATCTCGGTATCAAATCAAAAAAGAAAAAAAAAAAGGGGGGGGGGGGATATGGCGAAATTGGTAGACGCTACGGACTTAATTGTTTTGAGCCTTGGTATGGAAACCTACTAAGTGAAAAACTTCCAAATTCAGAGAAACCCTGGAATTAGAGATGGGCAATCCTGAGCCAAATCCTTGTTTTTGAAAAACACGGTTTTTTTTTTCTATTTATTATCAAAATTCTATATTTCGATTTAGATAAATTCGAATTTCATTTCGAAAAATCATTTCTAAATTTCTAAAAGAAAAAGATTATCTATTTCTATTTCTATTTGTATTTTATATCTATTTGTATTTTATATCTATTTGTATTTCATTATATCTCTTTCAATATTTCAATAGATTTTCAATATTTCAATAGATATTGAAAGATAAAAGATAAGATATTAAGATATATAGCTATATATGTATAATATGTATAACTAATCTAATATCTAATAAATCTCTAAAAAAAGAAAAATAATAAAAGAAAAAGGATCTAAAAAGAATCCAAAGAGGATAGGTGCAGAGACTCAATGGAAGCTGTTCTAACGAATGGAGTTGGTTGGATTACGTTGGTAGCAGGAATCCTTCTATAGAAAGAAACAAAAGAAAGAAACAAAAGAAACAAAAATACAGAAAGGAAGGTATTACCTTCTATACGTAATAGAATAGTACGTATCTATACTGATATATCATTTGACCAGACAAGAGTAAAGAGAGAGTCCCGTTCTACATGTCAATACCGACAGCAATGAAATTTACAGTAAGAGGAAAATCCGTCGACTTTAGAAATCGTGAGGGTTCAAGTCCCTCTATCCCCAAGAAATCCTCTTTCTTTTTTTTTCCATTTTTCCGTGGGAAGTTCCCAATTTGCTCCATTTCTTATTCACTCTACTCTTTCGCAAAAAGGTCCGAACAGCAAGACTTGTATATTATCTCAGCCCAAGCTTCTTGTGGCTCTAATGCATATAGAAATCAACTTCTATTTATATGGATAAAGAATCCTCATTATTGATATTGAATCATTCATAGTCCATTATTTTTACACAAAATATTGTTTTTTTTTTAAGATACAAAAAATTGGGGGGACTAAATAAGACTTTAATACTTTTTTAGTCCCTTTAATTGCCATAAACATGAGTCCTACGCTAT